GATAATGGTACGGAACAATAGTCTGATTGGAGTAGATACACGAATCGCTTTAAATACAAGAAGCCGAGTGGGCGGATTAGTCCGAGTGGAGAGAAAAAAAAAAAGGATTGAACTGAAAATCTTTTCTGGAGATATCCATTTTCCTGGAGAGACAGATAAGATATCCCGACACAGTGGCATCTTGATACCCCCAGGAACAGGAAAAACAAATTCTAAGGAATCCAAAAAATGGAAAAATTGGATCTATGTCCAACGGATCACACCTACTAAGAAAAAGTATTTTGTTTTAGTTCGACCCGTAGTGACATATGAAGTATTGGACGGTATAAATTTAGCAACACTCTTCCCCCCGGATCTGTTACAAGAAAGGGATAATATGCAACTTCGAGTTGTCAATTATATTGTTTACAGAAATGGCAAACCAATTCGGGGAATTTCTGATACAAGTATTCAATTAGTTCGGACTTGTTTAATTTTGAATTGGGACCAAGACAAAAAAAGTTCTTCTATCGAAGAGGCTCATACTTCCTTTGTTGAAGTAAGTACAAATGGTCTGATTCGAGATTTCCTAAGAATTGACTTAGTGAAATTCCCTATTTCGTATCTCAGAAAAAGGAATGATCCCTCAGGCTCAGGATTGATCTCAGATTCAGATAATGTGTCAGATCACACCAATAGCAATCCCTTTTATTCCAAGACAAAAATTCAACAATTACTTAGCCAAAATCAAGGAACTATTCGCACGTTGTTAAATAAAAATAAGGAATGTCCATCTTTGATAATTTTGTCATCATCTAATTGTTTCCGAATGGGTCCATTCAACGCTGGAAAATATCACAATGTGATAAAAGAATCAATTAAAAAAGATCCTATAATTAAAATTAGGAATTCGATTGGCCCTTTAGGAACAGTCCTTCAATTTGTGAATTTTTATTCATTTTACTATTTAATAACTCATAATCCTATTTTGGTAACTAAATATTTGCAACTTGAAAATTTAAAACAGACTTTTCAAGTAATTAACTATTATTTAATGGATGAAAATGGGAGAATTTTGAATCCCGATTCATGCAGTAACATCGTTTTGAATTCATTCAATTTGAATTGGTATTTTCTCCATCATAATTATTATCATAATTATTTTGAAGAAAGATCCACAATAATTAGTCTTGGACAGTTTATTTGTGAAAATGTATGTATATCCAAAAACGGACCCCATCTCAAATCGGGTCAAGTTTTGATTGTTCAAGTTGACTCTGTAGTAATAAGATACGCCAAGCCTTATTTGGCCACTCCAGGAGCAACTGTTCATGGTCATTATGGAGAAATCCTTTACGAAGGAGATACATTAGTTACATTTATATATGAAAAATCGAGATCCGGTGATATAACGCAGGGTCTTCCAAAAGTGGAACAAGTGTTAGAAGTGCGTTCAATTGATTCAATATCGATGAACCTAGAAAAAAGAATTGAGGGTTGGAACGAGCATATAAAAAAAATTCTTGGAATTCCTTGGGGATTCTTGATTGGGGCTGAACTAACTATAGTGCAAAGTCGTATATCTTTGGTTAATAAGATCCAAAAGGTTTATCGATCCCAGGGGGTGCAAATCCATAATAGGCACATAGAAATTATTGTACGCCAAATAACATCAAAGGTGTTGGTTTCAGAGGATGGAATGTCTAATGTTTTTTTACCTGGAGAACTAATTGGATTGTTGCGAGCGGCGCGAACGGGGCGCGCTTTGGAAGAATCGATCTGTTACCGCGCCATCCTATTGGGAATAACAAGGGCATCTTTGAATACTCAAAGTTTCATATCTGAAGCGAGTTTTCAAGAAACTGCTCGGGTTTTAGCCAAAGCTGCTCTCCGGGGCCGTATCGATTGGTTGAAAGGCCTAAAAGAGAACGTTGTTATAGGAGGGATGATACCCGTTGGTACCGGATTCAAAGGATTAGTGCATCGTTCAAGGCAACATAAGAACATTCCTTTGAAAACCAAAAAGAAGCATTTTTTCGAGGGGGAAATCGGAGATATTTTGTTCCACCACAGAGAATTATTTGATTCTTCCATTTCAAAGAAGTTTCATGATACATCAGAACAATCATTTCGAGGATTTAATGATTCCTAAAAGTGGATTCATACTTTTTTTTTTAATTAAAATTCAAAAAACTCTTTATTTATGGTCATTTTTTTGGGTAATCGAAAAAAAGATAATAACGAATAGAGGGTAGGGGTTTGGATTGTGTATCGACATCCACATGGCCAATCTCCGGTAGAAGAAAAGGTTCCATCGGAACAATTATTTAGTTCAGGGCAACCTCGTCGCNTTTTTTTTTTTTAAAAAAAAAAAGCGGAAGTGGGGGGGAGAAATGACAAGAAGGTATTGGAATATCAATTTGGAAGAGATGATGGAAGCGGGAGTTCATTTTGGTCATGGTACTAGGAAATGGAATCCTAGGATGGCACCTTATATTTCTGCCAAGCGTAAAGGTATTCA